TATTTGGTGAGTCAAGAGATGACTTTTCATTATTGACCACAAGTACTATTAAATGATAATGTATTATTATACGGTTGGTTACTACTCTTCAAAAAATCGCTATCCTTCCTTCAAATATGAATACTACTACGGTAGTTTTCTTGTAGTTTTATGAAAAAAAGCCAAAGCCCCTGATCGGCTTTGAACCGATGACTTAGGCCTTATCATGTCTTTACTCTACCACTGAGTTAAAGGGACCCATTTTATTGAATTCGTGAATGGGTCACTATACTATTTAGTATGCGGGTCAAATATTCTATGTAGATAGATAAATTTTATAGAGCGAAGTCTAGTTAGATAAGTCCATACAGTAAACTTATAGCGACGAGTGGCTTATTCTTAACTAGCAAGTCTAGGATAAAAGGCAAGGCTGTTTCAAAACCAACTTTCGGGAATTGCTTTTCTTGGATTGACTGGATCCCCATCCGAACGAACTTAACTTAATTTATTCATGTCCACCGCCCAATTTCCCATAGATTCCAGATATTTTTTGACTCATATGTAGACTAGATTCTACTGGTCCCCAAACTCAATTCTTAGAGAAAAAGGAATTGTCAATAATGTCTTGAATCCCCATTCCCCGATTTCTTGTTTTTCATTTCCTAGCTTAATGGGAAAGAGCGCTAGGGATATCTCATCTTACCAATGAGAGCGTAAAAAATGCAATTTCACCCGCCCCTTGACTCTTTCTTTTCGGACGAACCAATCACTCCCTCAAAGAAGCCTATCTTTCTTTTTGTATTCGTCCCATTTGTGTCTTTATTTTAGTAGAAAATTCATAGAAGCTAAATTTCTATAGACAACTAAAATGGAGAATCGAATGAATGAAACATGAATAGGAATGACGAATCCTAAATGAATAGGAAATCGTAAAAAACTGAAGGAGAATTCGGATCGCTTCCTACCTATTATATTGACAATTTCCAAAAATCGTTCATATACTAAGTATCCATATACGAAGTATCCATATAAAAAGTATCATCTAAGAAGTATCATAGCGGTTGAACAAGCATGCCCCCATCGTCTAGTGGTTCAGGACATCTCTCTTTCAAGGAGGCAACGGGGATTCGACTTCCCCTGGGGGTAGGGTACTACGAAAATAAGTTGGTCAGGAATTACCAATACACCTAAAATTGATTCTTCCTGGGTCGATGCCCGAGCGGTTAATGGGGACGGACTGTAAATTCGTTGGCAATATGTCTACGCTGGTTCAAATCCAGCTCGACCCAACAATTCACCAATCGACCAGCTCATGGTAGAAACCCCTTCTTCTTCATAAATACCTGATAGGGGGAATAAAAAAGAATCAGATTTTCTGCTAGATCCCTTAGTTCCCTGGGATTGTAGTTCAATTGGTTAGAGCACCGCCCTGTCAAGGCGGAAGCTGCGGGTTCGAGCCCCGTCAGTCCCGACGAATCGAATAAGTACACCAATCCGCCGCTCCTGTTTCTCGGGCGCATCTCCACAGATGGAATTCGTTTCTTGTATAATACTGAATTTAACAAAATCGCCCCTTCTGGCTCTGTTTTTGTTTGTAAGCCTAATTACTAAATAGGAAGGTTACAAATCAATTGGATTCAAATTGGACACTGAGCGTTTGATAATGAAATTGAATCCTTTTTCCTTACTCGTTTTTCTATTTTTTCAGGGTCCTGTCGAAGAAAGAACAAACCCTACACTAAAATGAAAAAAAAAAAAAAACGAAAATAGTGAATTTACTGAAATATTACCTCTTTTTCCCGAGACTCAGTTTGATCCCATTTCTTTGTCTTCCAAAGAAACTGAGATCATTAAAAAATGGCGTTTAGAGCTTTTCTTTTTCCGCTTTGCTTGTCTTGTTGTTTGTAACTAATGGAAAGGTATGGGTGGTGAGATGATACGCTATTTGATGATTGTACAGGGGAGACCTAAGATAGGTTATAGAAACTAAACAAGAGAAAAGAATGCTATATAATGTTAACTAAAAGAATTTTTGATTGGGTCGGGAATCCTATTTTGTAGTCGGTATGGATAAAAGATCTCCCTAGGTTATACTATTCAATTTTCGACGACGAATGGATTTGATCGCTTAGATAGTCTGATTCATGCTATTGATCCGAGTCAATCTCGTCGAGAGGTTAGTCATTCAGTGAAGTTAGATATGCAAGATTTCTTTTCTCTAGGGGATTAAATCCCGAGTTATTGTGAAAGAAAAAGGGATGAGATTATGGAAGTCAATATTCTGGCATTTATTGCTACTGCACTCTTCATTTTAGTTCCTACTGCTTTTCTACTTATTATTTATGTAAAAACAGTTAGTCAAAATAATTAATTATTTTGAATGAAACTTGATCTTATCACCTATTGATAAGATCAAATGAACGGAATTCTCTTTTTTCGTATTCTAATGAATAAATGAAATGGACGGGCTCGAATCGGCAGTCTTCTCTGAGATTTGAGAGTAGGGTAAGAAAGATTCATTGAGTTCTTTCTTACCCTACTGTATCTAATAAAGCTAGAGGTTTACTCTAGATCAATCTACCATATTATGTTCATGGTAGATATTTGTAGTGGCGACATTCCTCAACGCAATTAGTAGTACGTCTAGAGACCACTTCTTCCCCAGACTACAAGTGAAAGGGAAAATGAAAAAACTACCATTAAAGCAGCCCAAGCGAGACTTACTAGCTCCATGTGAATAATGTCCCCTATCTCTATGATAGAATTATTTGATTATTGTTCCCTAATAATAGTGGAATCAATGGTGCAGAGTCAAAAAGGGATTCTCACCGAAGCCTGTTGAGGAACCAATTTACTAAATCCCCTTCGAAAAAAATCCCTCTATGATTTCGAATCGGCAAAGACTAAAGACAAATAAAATAGGCAAGAAATCCTAAGGCTTACTCTTTTTTTGACTTTCTTTAGGGAATATAGATCGATCGCTATCTATGGGAAATAGTCAGGCGACACCCAGATTTGAACTGGGGAAAAAGGATTTGCAGTCCCCCGCCTTACCGCTCGGCCATGCCGCCAAAATAATCCAAAACCCTAATGCAAATTTTTCATAGGAACTATAGATTTTTATAACATAATATTAAAAACACAGGGACTATAGAGCGTTATAACATATATTACGCTCTCTAAATTCCAAAACGGAATCATAGAATTATCATAAAATTATCAGTAAATTATCACACTTCAATTTTCATTGAAGAAAAAATAGGTAAAAATGTCTCTCTTGTCGACAGAGGATTTTTTGAACAAAGGGTTGCCGGGTATTCGAATCCTGAACTAGTCCGATAGAGTTTAAATTTTATCGGTAAAATAAGTCCCTGTTCGTTCTGAAAATAGGTACTAGTTGTTTTCGATTAGGGAATGACTAAAGAAACTTGCTAATATCGCACACTTCTAATATCGCACCTAGTACCGCACATGACGCATATTATAGTCCAAGCAACCTTGATTTTGAAACGTTATTATACTATAATAAATAAGAATACTAGATAAGACGATAATATCGCACCTAGTACCGCACATGACGCATATATATTCAATCACTTGCACTTGACTTTGAAACGTTATTATATTATAATAAATAAGAATACTAGATAAGACGATAATATCGCACCTAGTACCGCACATGACGCATATATATTCAATCACTTGCAGTTGACTTTGAAACGTTATTATACTATAATAAATGAGAATACTAGATAAGACGATAATATCGGTAATAAAATATTTATAAAAATAAAAAAAAAATATAGTACACATTATACATAGATATCTTTCAAAAAACCTATAGAAATTCTATTGTCTATTGCAATAGACAATGGAAAAAACTAACTAAAAGAAAACAATATGTAAACCATAGGAGGTGATGATCATGATCTTTCAATCGTTCGGAAACTTGGGTATGAAGATAACCAATTCGGTCGTTGGGGTCGGACTCTATTCTGGATTTCGACCTCCATTGGAGAGTTTTGAATATCAGGGTAAGGGGATATCAATCTATAAGAGGCCTCGGTATTTCCTGACAAGGAAATACCTTTGTCATACTACAGGAGGGACACCAGAACCTGACAAACCCATCTACGAGATATTTAATAAAATATGCCTCCAAATGGAGGATCGCGAGATCATATCTCGTATGTTGAAATACTGCGGGTCGCGGAACGGCGAGGATCTCCTTAACTTGGTTAAGTCAAAAGGAGCCGAGTGGTCGGCGACAAATAAAAATTTATTTTTTCGAAATGCAAACTATATCAAGTCCACCAAAACCTGTCTATGGACCGAGCTTCAATCAGCTCTTCTAGAAAGAACAGACGAAAAAGCGTCTATTCTGAAGGTTGGGTTTTGGTATGGGGCATGGAAACATTTCCTCGCGGAAATGTTTTCAGACCCATCTTGCAATGTAGGTGTAATTGCTCATGAATCTATCCATGATGTTTTGCAACTAAACGGCCAAGAAGACAAATTTTCCAATTCGGAAGATATTATTGTTGACAAGTTGATCGCAGTTATGCGCGCCGCTATACAAAACAATGATACAGAGGAATGGGAAAATTCAAATGATTGTTTTGACCAAGATACGGACGACTAAATTGAACTAGACACAGAGTAATTTACGGACTCGGGTTGGACTTTTCAATACCGGGACCTCTAAATCTTACCGAGAATATGTCGATATTTTATTATACTGAAAGATTATAGTAATATATCGACATAGTTTCTATCGGTGTCTTCTTCGTCGATAAAGTAGAAGCCCTTTTGCCCCACCACATACAAGGAAATGAGTATGTGGTGGGGTTCTTATTCTATTCCACCTCTTAGAAAGAACTTACATCAATTGGCTTCAAATTTCATGTTATTTCGGAATCGTAAATAGACGATCAATTTCATCATTGCTAGATCATCTATCTAATTCGATGAAGACTACGCCAATAATGTAATATTTTGATAAATGGGAAATTAAATAAAAA